TAGATTTAATTTTAATCTTTTATAATAATTTAAAATTATTAATTATATATAAAATTTTAAAATTTAAAAAAAATTATTTTAATATATAAAATTATTTATTAATAAAATTTTAATTAAAAATTATTTTAAATATAAATAAAAATTGTGCCAGCAATTGCGGTTAATCAATTTATATAAATTATTAATAATTAATTATAATTAATTTTTAAAATAAAAAATTTATAAATTTTAACTATTGATTAAATAAAAAATTAATTTAAATAAATTTTTTTAAAATTAAATGATTTAAAAAATTTTTTAAAAAACTAGGATTAGATACCCTATTATTAAAACTAAAAAAAAAATAAATTTAAATATTAAATATTAATTTATTAAATTTAAAAAAATTGACGGTATTTTTTTTTAGATGAACTTGAAATTTAATTTGATAATACACATTATTAATAACTAATTTAATATTTTTATATATTACTGTTTAAATTTAATTTTTTAATTAAAATTTTAATTTTAAATAATTTAAAATAATTCAAGTCAAAATATAAATTTAAATTAGAATAATTTGAGTTACTTTATAATATAATTATATATGTATATAATACTTAAAAAATTATATATTAGAATTTAATAATAAATATTTTTATTTAAAAATATTAAATTAAAAATTAAATATGTACATATTGCCCGTCATTTTTATATAATTTTTTTAAATATTATATAAAACAAGTCGTAACAAAGTAATTTAACTGGAAAGTTAAATTAGAATTTAAATTTTAGTTTAATTAAAATTTAATAATTACAATATTAAGATATAAAAATTTATAAATTTAAATAAAAATAATTTTTATTTATATTTTTTTAAAATTTTATTTTAATTTAATAAATTAAAATTTTATGTTAATAAAAATTTTAATTAATTTTTAAATTTATAAAAATTTAATTTTTCATATTATTAATAAAAAAGAATAATTTATTTTTTTTTCCTTTTGTATCAGGATTAATTAAAAAATAATATATAATTATATTTTTCTCGAATTTAAAAAATTTAAATTTTTATTTTTATTAATATAAAATTATTAAATAAAATATAAATTTAGAAACTATATATTAAACAATTTTAAATATATCTAGTTATTTAAAAAATAAATTTAATTTATTTTTAATTTTTTATTAATTTTAATTAAAAATTAATATTAATTTTAAAAAAATAATTTAAGGGATAAACTTTAATTTTTTTTTATAAATTAAATTAATAAATTTTATAATTTAAAAATAAAATTATTTTTAATTAAAAAATATTTAATAATTTTATAAAATATAAATTAAAATTTAAATAAAATTTTAATTAATTATTAAATTATAAAATTTAATTATTAAATTTTAAAAATAATGATTAAATTAGTAATATTAAATTTATTAAATTTTATAATTTTTAAATTTAAAATTAAATTTAATAAACTTGGCAAATTTTATATTCACCTGTTTACCAAAAACATGTCTTAATGAAAATAATTTTAAGTCTAATCTGCTCAATGAATAATTTTAAATAGCTGCAGTATAAATAACTGTACAAAGGTAGCATAATAATTTGTTTTTTAATTGAAAACTAGAATGAATGATTAAATGAAATATAAACTATATCAAATTTAAAAAATAAATTTATTATTTAAATAAAAAAATTTAAATAATTTTTAAAGACGAGAAGACCCTAAAGAATTTTAATAATAAATTATAATATTATATAATAATTTATTATATTAATTGGGGAAATTTTAAAATTTAAAAAATTTTTAATTAAATAAACATAAATTTTTGAATACTTAAAATTTTTTTAAAAAATTAAATAAATTACCTTAGGGATAACAGCATAATTTTTTTAAAAAGTTCAAATTTATAAAAAAGTTTATGACCTCGATGTTGAATTAAGATTAAATTTAATAGAAAAATATTAAAAATTTAAGTCTGTTCGACTTTTAAAATCTTACATGATTTGAGTTAAGATCGGTGTAAGCCAGATCGGATTCTATCTTAAAAATAATTAAATATTTTTGTACGAAAGGAATTTATATTTAAAATAATTTTTTTAAATAAATTAATTATTAATTATTACTTTAGCAAAAAAAATGCTTTAAATTTAGATTTTAATAATGAATTTTAATTAAATTAAATTCAAGTAATTAATTAAAATTAATTTTAAAATTAATTAATTTGACAAATTTCAATTTATTTAATTAACTCAATAATTATATTAACTATAGTAATAATTATAAATTTAATTTCAGTAGCATTTTTAACTTTATTTGAACGAAAAATTATAGGTATATTTCATTATCGAAAAGGACCTAATAAAAATTCATTAATAGGAATTTTTCAACCTTTTAATGATGCAATTAAATTAATTAATAAAGAATATTTTTTTCCAATTAAATCTTCATTTTATTTATATATTATATCACCAAGAATTATATTCATTTTAATTATAATAATTTGAATAATTTATCCTTTTAATACAAATTTATTAATATTTGATTATAGAATATTATATTTTTTATGTTTAATAAGATTAGGAGTTTATGGTTTAATTTTAGCTGGTTGATCATCAAATTCATCATTTTCAATAATTGGATCAATTCGTTCAATTGCCCAATCAATTTCTTATGAAGTAGTATTTTCTATAATTATTATAATTATTTTAAATAATATTAATAGAATAAATATATTTAACTTAATAAATTTTAATAAATTTATTAATCTTTCAATAATTTATTTCCCTTTAATAATAATTATAATTATTTCAATATTAGCAGAAATTAATCGAACTCCTTTTGATTTATCAGAAGGAGAATCTGAATTAGTTTCAGGATTTAATATTGAATATTCTAGAAGAAAATTTATTTTAATTTTTTTATCAGAATATTCAAGAATTATTTTTATAATAATATTATTTTGTTTTATATTTTTATCATTAAATTTAAATATAATATTTTATATTAAAATTATAATAATAATTTTTTTTATTACTTGAATTCGAATAACTTTCCCTCGAATTCGATATGATAATTTAATAAAATTTTGTTGAATATATTTACTTCCTTTAACTTTATTATTATTTATTAATTATTTAATTAATATAAAATTTTTTTTTGATCAAATATTTATTAGATAATAAAATTATTTTAAATTCTATCTTATATTTTCAAAATATAAACTATTAAGCAAGCTCATTATCTTATTATATTAATCAATTCAAAAAATAATTTTTATTTATATCATTAATTTCCAAAATTAATATTTTTAATAAACTATATTTTGAATGAACATAAATTTTTTTTTTATAAATTTTAATATTATTGATTTAATTATATTAATTTTAATTTTTATACCTTCAAATTTATATAAATTTCATCCTTTAATATTTAGAATTATATTATTTATTTATACAATCATTATTAGAATTAAAATAAATTATTTAATAATAAACTTTATTTATTCATATATTTTATTTTTATTTATAATTGGAGGTGTAATAATTTTAATTATATATTTTACTAGAATCTCAAGAAATGAATTAATTGAATTTAATAAAAAATTTTTTAATTTTTTTTTTTTAAAAATTTTTTTTTTAATCTTTTTATTTATATTTTTAATAATTTTAATATATAAAAATTTTTTAATTAATTTTTTTAATAGTTTTGATATAATAAATTTTAATAAAAATTTTTTAGATAATTTAAATTATTTTATTTTAAAAAATTTATATATATATATAAATTTAGATTTAACAATTTTTTTTTTAATATATTTATTTTTAATAATAATATTTTCAACAATTATTTGTATAAAATTTAAAATTCCTATACGGCAATTATTAAATTAAATTTTTAATAATTTAATACTTAATGAATAAATCTTTAATAAAAAAAAATTTAATTTTTATTATCTTAAATAATATAATTATCAAACTACCAACACCAATTAATATTACAATTTTATGAAATTTTGGTTCTTTATTAGGTTTATGTTTAATTATTCAAATTATAACTGGTTTATTTTTATCTATACATTATTGTTCAAATATTAATTACTCGTTTTTTAGAATTATTCATATTATAAAAGATGTAAATTATGGTTGACTAATTCGTTTAATACATATAAATGGAGCATCATTTTTTTTTATTTGTATTTATATACATATTGGTCGTGGATTATATTATGGTTCATATAAATTAATTAAAGTTTGAATTATTGGTATTTTTATTTTATTACTATTAATAATAACAGCTTTTATAGGATATGTTTTACCTTGAGGACAAATATCATTTTGAGGAGCTACAGTTATTACAAACTTATTATCTGCTATTCCTTATTTAGGAATTATATTAGTTGAATGATTATGAGGAGGATTTTCAGTAGATAATGCAACTTTAAATCGATTTTATAGATTACATTTTTTAATACCTTTTGTCTTATTAATAATAGTTATTATTCATTTAATATTTCTTCATGAAAATGGTTCAAATAATCCTTTAGGCTTAAATAGAAATTATTATAAAATTATTTTTCATAATTATTTTACTTTAAAAGATATTATTGGATTTTTAATTTTATTTTTAATTTTAATAATTTTATTACTTCAAAATCCATATATATTAGGAGATCCAGAAAATTTCATTGAATCTAATCCAATAATAACACCAATTCATATTCAACCAGAATGATATTTTTTATTTGCATATACAATTTTACGTTCAATTCCTAATAAATTAAGTGGTGTTATTGCTTTATTAATATCAATTTTAATTTTATTTATTTTACCTTTCATAAATTTAAATAATTTCCAATCAAATCAATTTTATTTTTTAAATCAAATTTATTTTTGATTTTTTATTATAAATGTTATTATATTAACATGATTAGGAGCTCAACCTGTAGAATACCCATTTATTATTATAAGACAAATTTTTACAATATATTATTTTTCTTTTTATTTTTTTAATAATTTAATTATAAAAATTTGAGATAGATTAATAAATTAATATATTTATATAATTTAATAAAAATATTATATTTTCATTATAAAAACAATAAATAAATTTATTTATAAATATAAATTAAATTAATTGGAAATTTAAAATTCAATAAAATTATTAACAATAATTTACCTCTATATTTTGGTTTCAATTAATTTAAAATTATAATTTTAAATTATAAAAATCAATTTATAATTCCTTCATTTTTTTCAAATTCTAATCCTAAATATAAAATCAATAAAATTACTAATCTAGAATATAATCAATTTATATAATTTAAAATTTTTAATGAATTTATTATAGGTAATAATAAAATAATTTCAATATCAAAAATTAAAAATAAAATTCTAATTAAATAAAAATTAATTGAAAAAGGTAAACGTGATGATTCAAATGGTTCAAATCCACATTCAAATGGTGAATTTTTTTCTAAATAATTTAAATTTTTTGAAATTAATCAATTTAAAAAAATTAAAATTATAATAATTAAATTAAAAATTAAATTTATTAATATTAAAATATAAATTATTTATATTAAATTTAATTAAACTTTTTAATTGGAAATTAAATATACTATTAATATATTATATAAATAAAAATTATATTAATAAATTAATCAATAAATAAATAAATATAAAAATAATCATACTAAATCTACAAAATGTCAATATCATGATGAAGCTTCAAATCCAAAAAAATGATATAATGATATATGTTTTTTTATAAAACGAATTAATATAACTAAATTAAAAATTGTTCCTACAATTACATGAAATCCATGAAAACCAGTTAATATAAAAAAAATTGATCCATAAACTGAATCATTAATTGAAAAAAATGATTCATTATATTCTAAATATTGAAAATAAGAAAAAATTAAACCTAATAAAACAGTTATAAATAAACTAAAAAATGATTTTTTAAAATTTGATTCTATAATTCTATAATGACAATATGTAATTGTAATTCCAGAAGATAATAAAATTAAAGTATTTAATAAAGGAATATTATATGGATTAAATACAATTAAATTTATAGGATATCAAATTATTCCAATATCAATTCTTGGAGATAAATATATATGAAAATAACATCAAAAAAATGAAACAAAAAATATAATTTCTGATAAAATAAATAAAATTATACCATTTTGCAAACCTTTAATTACAATAGATGTATGAAAACCTTGAATAGTACTTTCACGAACAATATCTCGTCATCATTGATATATATTTATTAATATTAATATTAATCTAAAAAAAAATATAATTAAATTTAAATTATTAAATAATATTAATAAACTTCTTATTATAATTATCAATCTTAATGATATTATTAATGGTCAAGGTCTTAATGTTACTAAATGATATGGATGATTAAATTTTATCATTAATTAAATAATATAAATTAAGAGTTTAAAATTTAAACTTAAATTTCAATTCGAAATTGAATACAATTAATTGATTCATAATTAATTTATTTATTATTTAAAAATTAAAAAATTATCTTAATATTTTCATTATTAAACTTTATATTTAAGCTATTTAAATAATTAATTTATTAAATTTAATATTTTAGTATAATCATTTCCTAATTTTCGAACTATAAATACTAAAATTGTTAATCCTATAATACTTTCACAAACTGAAATTGTTCAAAAAAATGATATAAAATAAATATTTAATTTTAAAAAACTTATATAAAAATATAAAAATATAGACAAATTTAAAATTATAAATTCTAATCTAATTAATGATATTAATAAATGTTTATAAAAAGAAGAATATATTAATGTTGAAATTAAAAATAAAATAATTGATAAGTTAAAATTTCAATTTATAATTAGTTATATAGTTTATAATAAAATATTAATTTTGTAAATTAAAGAAAAATAATTATTTATAACTTAATTATATATACATAATTAAAATAATATTAAATTATATTATCATTTAAATGCAAATTAAATATTTTATTATAAACTATTAATCATTTTAAAATAAAAATGGATTTTAACCATAAAATAAATAAATTAGAAATTTTTTATTGTTCAGACTTATTTTAATTTAAAATAAAAATATTAATATTATAAATAAATATAAAATAAAAATTATAAAATTAAAAATTCTAAATTTATTTTTTAATAAAAATAAATTATTTAAATTTAAAATAAATAAAAATTTATTTAATAAAAAATATTCATTTCATCCAAAATCCTGAATTAATAATATTTTAGAAATTAATTTTATATAATTAATTTTATTTTTTTTAAAATTTAAAGGTAAAAAAAATATTATATTATTAAATTTATAAATAAAAATTAAAAAATTATTTTTTAAATAAAAAATTTTTATTAAAATTAAACCAATAAATATACCTAAAAATATAAAAAAAAAAATTATTAATTTAATAAAATTAGGTAAATAAATATAATTTAAACAATTAAATATTAATCAATTTATTATTGAACCAAAAAAAATTGTTATAAAAATTAAAATTAAAATTGAATAATCTATTAAATTAAAAAATTTAAATTTTAAAAAATTTAAATTTTTTAAAATTTTTAAATTTAAATAATAAATTAAACGTAAAGAATAACTAACTGTTAAACCTATAGATATATATATAATAAAAAATATAAAATAATTATTATATTTCATGTTAAATATTTCAATAATAAAATCTTTTGAATAAAAACCAGTTAAAAATGGTATTCCCATTAAAGTTAATGAAGATAAAAAAAATACTATATTAACAAAAATTATATAATTATTATTTAAAGAAATTATACGAATATCTTGATTATTAAAAAAATTATGAATAATTATACCTGAACATAAAAATAATAATGATTTAAATATAGCATGTATAATTAAATGAAAAAAAGAAATTATTGGTAATTTAAATCTCAAAATAAATATTATTAAACCTAATTGACTTAAAGTTGATAAAGCAATAATTTTTTTTAAATCAAATTCAAAATTTGCTGATATTCCAGAAAAAAATATTGTCAACCTAGAAATAATTATTATAAATAATATAAAATTATTTGAAAATAAATAATTTAAACGAATTATTAAATAAATTCCAGCTGTTACTAAAGTTGATGAATGAACTAATGAAGAAACAGGTGTAGGTGCAGATATAGCTAATGGTAATCAAGTTGAAAAAGGAATTTGTGATCTTTTAGTAATTGAAGCAATAAAAATAAAAAATATTAATATATAATTTAAATTATTCAAAAATATTAAATTTCAAGAATAATTTTTTATTAATAAAGAAATAGAAATTAAAATAAATAAATCACCAATTCGATTTATTAAAACTGTAATTATACCAGAATTATAACTTTTTTTATTTTGATAATAAATTACTAAACAATATGATGATAAACCTAAACCATCTCATCCTAATAAAATTACAATTAAATTTATTCTAATAATTATAATAATTATAGAAAAAACAAAAATTATAATTAATATTATAAAACGATTAATATTATAATCATTATTTATATAATTAATACTATATAAAATAACCATAGAAGAAATTAAAAAAATTGTTCTTATAAATATAAATCTTATTCAATCAAAATAATAAATCAATTTAATTATATAAAAATCTTTTATATAAATTAATCATTCAAATAAAAAATTTAATTTTTTAATTAAAAAAATTAAAGATAAATTAAAATTTAATAATCTTAATATTAATAAATTAAAACTTAATAAAAAATAAATTATTTAAAAATTAATTTAAAAAATTAATAATATTTAAAATAAAATATTAAATTTAAATTTAAAATAATAAAATTTAAAGGAATTCAATGTAAAATAATAATAAAAAATTCCATACAATTAATTATTTTAAAATTAAATAAATTAAAATTTAATTTACCATGTTGAGAAAAAGAAAAAATTATAATAGAATAACATGAACTAAAAAATGATAAAATTAATATATATAAAATTATATAATAAGATCATGTAATTAAACTATTAAATATTATAATTTCTCTAATTAAATTTATTGATGGAGGAGCAGATATATTAATAATACAAATTAAAAATCACCATAAACTTAATGAAGGTAAAATATTAATTAAACCTTTATTAATATTTAAAGAACGAGAATGAGTACGTTCATAATTTAAATTTACTAAATAAAATAATCTAGATGAACATAAACCATGAGAAATTATTATAATATATCTTCCTAAATAACCCCAATAATTTAATGTTAATATTCTACTTATTAAAGAACTTATATGAACAATTGAAGAATAAGCAACAATAATTTTATAATCATTAATATTTAAACATATTATACTAGCATAAATTCCACCAATCAATCTTAAATTAATAATATATAAATTAAAATTTATAAATAAATATTTTATAAAAATTATTAAACGAATTAAACCATATCTACCTAATTTTAATATTACACCAGCAAGAATTATAGATCCTCTAATAGGAGCTTCAACATGAGCTTTAGGTAATCATAAATGAAAAAAATATATAGGTATTTTAATTAAAAATCCCAAAATCATAAAAATAAATGTTAAATAATTTATTAAATAATAATTTAAATTATTTAATAAATTTATATTTAAAAATATAAACATTAAAGAAAAAAAATTTTTATAAATTAATATAATTATTATAAATAAAGGTAAAGAACCAAATAAAGTATATAATAATAAATATATTGATGATTGTAATCGATCAATTTGCATACCCCATCCTATAATTAATAATAAAACAGGAATAATTCTAGATTCAAAAAAAATATAAAAAAACAACAAATTTATTGATAAAAAACATAAAATTAAAAAAAATAATAAATTATTCAAAATAAAAACAAAATATATATTATAATTATTTTTTAAAAAATTAAAATTTGCTAAATTAGATAAAATAATAATTCAAAAACTTAATAAAATTAAAAAATATCTAATATTATCATATATAAATATATAAAAAATATTATTATAATAAAAATTATTTAAATTCATTTTTATTAAAAATATAAATATAATAATTATTAAAATTAAATGATTTAAAAAAATATATTTTTTTTTAAATATAAAATTTAAAAAAAAAATTATTAATATTAATTTTAACATCAAAATTTTTAAATTAATTAGTTTCTTTTATATATAAAATTAATAAAATAACAAAAACATAAGATTGAATTAAAGAAACTAATATTTCTAAAAATAATAATATAAATTGAATAATAAAAACAAATAAATAAATTATTAAAAATTTTGAAATAAAATTTGATAATAAAGTCAATAATAAATGACCAGCAACTATATTTGCAACCAATCGAATAGATAAAGTTAAAGGACGAATAATATTACTTAATAATTCAACTAAAATTATGAAAAACATTAATATAAAAGGAGTTCCTAATGGTACTAAATGAATAAATATATATATAGAATTATTTAATCAACCAAAAATTATATAACTTATTCAAATTCTTAAAGAAATTCATAATGAAAAAACTAAATGACTAGATCTTGTAAAAATATAAGGAAATAAACCTATAAAATTATTAAAAACAAAAAATATAAAAAAAACTAATATATAAATTAAATTATTTAAATTAAATTTAAAATTTAAAATTAATTTAAATTCATTTAATAAAATAAAAAATAAATTATTAAATAAATAAACAAAACGACAATAAAATAATCAATAAATTTGTGGAATTAAAAATATTCCAATAAATGTAGAAAATCAATTTAATGAAAATATATAAGTTGATGGATCAAAAATAGAAAATAAATTTAATATCATTTATTTATAAAAAATTTATTTAAAAAATTAAACTTTTTTAAAAATAAATTTTTAAAAAATTGAATTTTTATTATAAAATAAAAATTAACTAAAAATATTATATAAATAAAAATAAAAAAAAATATTAAAAATAATCAATCTATAGGAGATATTTGAGGAATAAATAATTATATAAATAATTATTAATATTAGAAATAAACATTAAATTATTATAATTTGAATTAAAAAATCAATTCTTATTTTAAGATACCTAATATAAAATTAAAAATATTAATAATAATTAATAACTTTAAAATGACATTTTAATATTATATATTTAACTAATTTTTATAATTTAAAATATATTAAATATATTATTGATTCCACAAATCAAAGTTTTTAATTAAACTATTTAAATTAAATAAATAATTTAAAAATTTATTTTAATTCAATTTATAAAATTATTTAATTTTACAACTTCTAAAACAATAGGTATAAAACTATGATTTAATCCACAAATTTCAGAACATTGACCAAAAAATAAACCAGAACGATTAACTATTAAAAAAAATTGATTTATTCGACCAGGAATACTATCTACCTTAACTCCTAAAGAAGGAATAGTTCATGAATGAATAACATCAACTGAACTTACTAAACCACGAACTATAAAATTTTTTGGTAAAATTAAACGATTATCAACATCTAATAAACGAAAATTATTTATTATATAATCTTTTAATATAAAAGAATCAAATTCAACTATAAAAAAATCACTAAATTCATATCTTCAATATCATTGATGTCCTAAAATTTTAATTGTTATAAATGGATTAATTATTTCTTCAAGTATATATAAAATACTTAATGAAGGTAAAGCTATAAAAATTAAAATAAATATTGGAATAATTGTTCAAATAATTTCAATTAACTGATTGTGTGAAATATTTTTATTAATTAATTTATTTAAAAAAAATCAAATTATAATATAAAAAATAAAAATTAAAATTATTAATAAAATTATTAAAATAAAATCATGAAAATAAATTATTAATATTATAATTATAGAAAAAGAATCTTGAAAATTTATTAAAAACCATGTACAAATTTTTTAAAAAAATATTAAATATTTTATATATGAATCTTAAATTCATTGCACTAGTCTGCCATTTTAAAAATTAATTTAATTTAATTGAAACTTTTAAAGTTTCATCATAACTATGATCTAAAGGAGGATATAAATGGAATCATTCAATTGATGAATTAATAAATTTTACAAAAATTACAAATCGTTGTATAATTAATCTTTCCCAAATAATAAAAATAAATAAAAAAACACCAACCAAAGAAATTAAAGAACCAAATGAAGAAAATAAATTTCAATTTAAATACATATCAGGATAATCAGAATATCGACGTGGTATTCCTCTTAAACCTAAAAAATGTTGAGGAAAAAAAATTAAATTAACTCCAATAAATGTTAAATAAAAATGAATTTTTAAAAAATATTCATTTATTATTAAACCAAAAAATATTGGAAATCAATAAATAAATCCCCCTAAAATAGAAAATACAGCTCCTATAGATAAAACATAATGAAAATGAGCAACAACATAATATGTATCATGTAATACAACATCAACAGAAGAATTTGATAAAACAACACCTGTTAAACCACCTACAGTAAATAAAAAAATAAAACCTATTGTTCATAAAATTATTAAATTATTAATTAATTTAACACCTCTAAATGTAGCTATTCAACTAAAAATTTTAATTCCTGTAGGAATAGCAATAATTATAGTAGCTGAAGTAAAATAAGCTCGAGTATCAACATCTATTCCAATTGTAAATATATGATGAGCCCAAACAATAAATCCCAAAAAACCAATTGTTAATATAGCATAAATTATTCCTAATATACCAAAAGTTTCTTTTTTACCTCTTTCATTAAAAATTATATGAGAAATAATACCAAATCCAGGTAAAATTAAAATATAAACTTCAGGATGACCAAAAAATCAAAATAAATGTTGATATAAAATTGGATCTCCACCACCTGATGGATCAAAAAATCTTGTATTTATATTACGATCAGTTAATAATATAGTAATAGCACCAGCTAAAACAGGCAAAGATAATAATAATAAAATTGCTGTAATAAATACTGATCAAGAAAATAAAGATATTTTATCTATATTAAATAAATTAGAACGTATATTTATAATTGTAGTAATAAAATTTACAGCACCTATAATTGAAGAAGCACCAGCCAAATGTAAAGAAAAAATACCTAAATCAACAGATATACCACCATGACCTAAAATTAATGATAATGGAGGATAAACTGTTCAACCTGTTCCCACACCAACATTAATAAATCTACTTAAAATTAATAATAATAAAGAAGGAATTAATAATCAAAAACTTATATTATTTATTCGAGGAAAAGATATATCTGGAGAACCTAATATTAAAGGAATTAATCAATTTCCAAATCCACCAATTATTACTGGTATAACTATAAAAAAAATTATAATAAATGCATGAGAAGTTACAATTCTATTATAAATTTGATCATTACCAATTAAACTCCCAGGTATTCCTAATTCTAAACGAATAATTAAACTTATTGAAAATCCTAATATTCCTGATCATAATCCAAATATAAAATATAATATTCCAATATCTTTATGATTTGTTGATATTAATCATTTTATCATAATAAAATAATAAAATATTAAAGAATAATTAATTCTTTTAAATAAATTTACAATTTATTACTTAAATCAGACATAATATTTAAATATTTTATTAGTTTAAAAAAAACATTAAATTGCAAATTTAAAAATAATAAAAATTATAAAATTTATAAATAAATTATTTATATTATAAACTTTGAAAGTTTAAAGTTTATTTTAACTTAAAATTTTTTATTTAATTTAAATAAAAAATTACTATAAATAAATTTATAATTGAAAATAAATAAAAAAATTAAATTAATTAAAAAATTCTTTTTATAAATTAATATTAAAAAATTATATTTTAAATTATCATTAAATAAAAATATATTATTAAATAATAATCGAATATAATAATATAAAAAAATTAATGAAAAAAAAATTATAATTATTAAAATAAAATAATTTGATAAAAAAGATATTTCTAAAATTGACAATCATTTAATTAAAAAACCAAATAAAGGAGGAATACCACCTAAAGAAATTAATATTATAAAATTAAATTTTGAATTAAAAAAAAAAATTATTTTATTTAAATCATTTAAATAAATAAAATTTATTTTATTAAAAATAAAAAAAATTCTAAAATTTATAATTAAATAACTAATATAATAAACTATTCATAAATTTAATCTATAAATTAATAATATTATTATTCAACATAAATGATTAATTGAAGAATAAGCAAAAATAATTTTTAAATTAATAGAAATAAAAGCTTTAAAAATTCTAATAATTATAGAAATAATTAAAATAATTATAAAAAAATTTTCATTAAAAATATAAAATATAATCAATATTGGGATTAATTTTTGTCATCTTGATAAAATTAAACAACTAATTCAATTTAAATTTTTTATTAAATCAATATATCAAAAATGAAAAGGTGGTATTCCCAATTTAATAAAAATTATAAAATTTATTAATAAATTTCTAAATATAGATAAATTTATAAAATTTATAATAACAAAAAATAAAAAAATTGATGAAGATATTGAATTAATTAAAAAATATTTTATAGACAAATCATATAAATTTAAATTATTTATAATAATAAATGTCAAAAATAAAATCAAATTTAACTCTATATTAATTCAAATTCTAAAATAAGAATTTATTGAAAAACACATAATAGGATTAATTAATAATAAAATAATTAAAAATAAATTATATTTTATTTTAAAAATTTATAAATTAATGTTTAATGCATAAAAATTTTTGAAATTTTTTGAAATAGTAATTATATTCTATTATTTATAAAATAAAATAATTTTTTTTTATTTTTTTTTCTAATAAATAAAAATTTTTTTATAATTTAGTATAAATAGTTAAATTTTATACTTAATAATAAATTTATTTTATAAAATACTTAAATTATACAAACATACATTTTTTTCTTCAAAAATGGTTTAAATTATTTGTATAAAAATATTATAATTTGTATATTAATTATAATGATGTAAATATAACTGATATTTTTATATTAATACTTAAATATTTAATATTAAATATTCTAATATTAACCAATAAATACTTGTATAATATAATTAAATTTTTTAATTTAAATACTTATAAGTTATCAATATGAATAATTTAAATATATTAAAATAAGCATTTATTAAAACAATAAATCACCCCCTTATATATTTATTTTATAATTAAATTAATTATTTATATACTTAGATTTTATTATTTAATAATTAAAATTGATTTAAATATATAAATTAATCAAAAAATTTATTATTATAAATTTTATATTTATTAGTATTTTAAATTAAAAAATATTATTATTATTATAATAAAAAAATAATATATTATTATAATTTTTATAATAAAGATAAGCTAAATTTAAGCTTTTTGACTCATAATCAAAATATAAAATAAAATTTTTCTTTATATAAAAATTATTTTTATATTTATAAAGTGCCTGATTTTAAAAAGGATTATTATGATATAATAAAATATGTTATTAAATAACCTTTATTT